TGAACTGAAGGAATCCTATCCTTCCCTTCGTTATATCGAATAGTATGAGATGCTTCATTCATGAAGCATCAAAAAAAAAAAAAAAAAAAAAAAAAAAAACGTTCTAATTCTATAGAATTAGAACATAGATAGAAAGACTCTCCCGATCTAGCCATACCATTAGATTATATTGACAATTCCAAAAAACTGTTCATACTATCATCATAGTATGATGACGGTCGGGCGGATATGCCCCCATCGTCTAGTGGTTCAGGACATCTCTCTTTCAAGGAGAAAACGGGGATTCGACTTCCCCTGGGGGTAGGGTACTACGAAAGGAAGTTGATCATGGATTATCAATAAGCCTAGAATGAATTCTTCCTGGGTCGATGCCCGAGCGGTTAATGGGGACGGACTGTAAATTCGTTGGCGACATGTCTACGCTGGTTCAAATCCAGCTCGGCCCAAAAATTCACCGTTCCATGAGTATGATACAATCAATTTGTCCTACAGAAAGGAAACAGAGATGCCTGATCCGTAGAAATGTAGAAATAAAGAAAAAGGGTCAATTTTTTTGCTCTATCTATATTTTTTTTTCTCATCTCATTGAAGATTGATTATCTATTTTTAACAATAAAATAAAAAATCACTAGTTACTAATAATCCGCGCGACTCTCACTAAAGCCCGTGTTTATGTGGATATGATATCAATATATCATTCGCGTATCCGTTACGTTACAACATGACGAGTAGAATGTTCTTATGAAACCATAAGAATATGTATGCTATACACCTCGCTGGGATTGTAGTTCAATTGGTCAGAGCACCGCCCTGTCAAGGCGGAAGCTGCGGGTTCGAGCCCCGTCAGTCCCGAACTAGGATCCGATGAATTTCTCAATTCATTTTTTTATTTTTAGCGAAAGGGAAGACGGGGAGCAAAATGGAATCTCCGTTGCGGGGGGGGATTTTGATTTCTTTTGTTTCGCATTTATCATCAGACAAATAGGGGAATTTCTTTCACTAGTACTGATTGATAAGGGAGAGACATATGTAGATTAGTACAATCGGTAGTATTGCTATATTCAGACTGACTATATTCAGTATTTTAAATTTAAGAGATACCATACTCACTTTCTTTTTCGATTGTTCTTGATCAATGAAATGGAATAGAGTGCCCATATTTTTATGGGGAGTACAGACATAAATTGTCTTCGTTTATTGTACGATACACTTAATATAAATATAATTTAATTACCCGGCGAAGTACTTTTCAGGTTAAAGCACATCCTTTCTAAATTCCTACTTTTTTTGTATCCTCAATTATTAATACTAATTGGAAACATATCTATTTCATTCTCATTCAAATTGCATACTGCGTTTTTCATGTATACGTTCCAATCCCAATCCAATAAAGAGAGGATACTAAATAAAAGAAAAGACCAACCAAGCAACGTCCCCTTTCTTATTCTTAGTAAATTTCATTTGTTCGAATATTCGATTTTTTATACTTAATCCTTTCTTTTTTCTATCTCACTTATACTGTTTGGATCTGTGTCTGACCCAGAGAATACTGGTCATATCATATGATACTTCATAATTTTATGTACATAATTCTATGTATAAGTAGGAAAGTTGTATAAGGAAGATGCTAGGTTATAGAAAAGAAAAAGTGAAAAAAGGGGACGAAAATCCAACGGCGGGTATTTCTGATACAATCAAAAATGGTATTTTTGATTTAGTATGGATAAAAGATCTTCCTATGTTATACTATTCTATTTTCGACGATGAATTCATTTGATAGATCGGAAATTGTTATTCATAATATTGATCTGATTCAGTATTATCAGGATGTAATTCATCCCATTGAATTTACAAGAGTCAAATTTCTCATCTCTATGGGATTAGATCCCGAGTTATTGCGAAACAAAAAAAAAAGAAGATTATGGAAGTCAATATTCTCGCACTTATTGCTACTGCACTGTTCATTCTAGTTCCTACTGCTTTTTTACTTATCATCTATGTAAAAACAGTTAGTCAAAATGATTAATTTGAATTATTAATTCTTATCAATGATTTAAGAAATGAAAGAAAGGGATTCAAACTCTAAGTCTTAAATGAAATGATTAGGCTGGAATCAGAAGTATCTTAGTAAGTATCTAATAAGCTAGTGTGGTAGAAAGAACTATAGTTCTTTCTACCACACTAGCTAGTTATACTATTTTTTATTATATAAAGTTGTATTGTATACGAATATAGGCTTCATATAGATCAAATTACAATATGTACATATATTAGATGTACATATAGATTAGATAGCACTCTAATTCTATTTCTTTTATTTTGATTTCCCATCTCAAGAAGTCACAATTAACGGATGATCCGCGGAGTTATATGGTAACCTTTTCGGATTTTATTTGGAAAAGGAGTAGAGTAGAGCCTGTCCATTTTTCATGCTTAAACATGAAATGAGTCAAAAAAAGCATAAAAACATTTCTAGGAGTCTAAAACAAATGTTAAATGTGTGATATATGGATCGCTCAATGGAAGAAAGATCTAATTTTATTATGTGTTATTTATGTGTAGGACCTTTTTGGACAATCACTAATCGCTTCGTTTCCAGTAGAAAGAAAATATGTATTGTCGTAATAGCGGAACGACTTTCTTTTAGAAAGGTAAAAGTAAAGAAAAAGGGAAATAAATAAAGAAAAAAAAAATAGGTATTGGTTTTTCTTATTGTAATATCCATAATTCTGATAAGAGTTGATTCGCCAAAATAGAGAAAGAGATTTTTTTTTTAAGGCTTCGAAAAATGATAAATAAAGAGTTGATACAGTTCGATTGAGCAATCGATTACTCAATTAGTAATGCCCCCAGCCCTAGAGTCCACTCCTTCCCCATACTACAAGTGAAAGGGAAAATGTAAAGACTACCATTAAAGCAGCCCAAGCAAGACTTACTATATCCATGTGAATTATGCCCCTATTTCTATGAAGGAATTATTCTGTTATTGATTAATAATCATAGTGGAATCAATGGCGCAGAGTCAAAATAGGATTCTGAGTTAAGACTGTTGATGAACCAAACCAATTCAATGAATACACTTGTAACAAGTTTCTATATTTTAGGGTTTCTGGTAGAATCAGGAAGCATTAAGTACAAATACGATGATACACACGTTTTTTCTTTGGAAATAGCAAAGGAATGCTCCTCTAATGGAGTGGAGCATGTAAGAGTAAGAATAGTAAGACCCTTTGTTTGTTTTGATACCCTTCTTTACTAAGCAAAAAGCATAAAAATATACCATCAAGAGAGATAACTATCTATCAGATACCTCTATTTCCTATTTGATCTAAGCTTACTGTCTTTCTTTCTGTGAAAGAATCGGGAGAACCCACCACCACTATTCCTACATACATTTTTTCTTTTCAACTTTGAACTTTACTCTATTTACTCTATAAAAATAAGAGTAGACCAACCATTCTGATTGCATGTCTGAGCACTCATAGCCTCTCGTGAGTCTGGATACAAAGTATCTTCGGGCCTTTCCACAACTCCTAAATAGATTTCCCATCATCGTATCCGATCTAATTTAACACCAGACGGTATCGCGAGACACTACTTTGTTTAATAAGGGCAGTTTAAGAGATCTTGATATGATAGTCTTTCGTATAATCTCTTCCTCAATTCTAGGACCAAAAAAGGAGTGCCCTTTAGGAACCCTTGGATACCGAGATTTCCGACCTTAGTTCTGAATCCCGGAATTGACTCTCGCCGTTTATTTGATTTTTCAATTAAATAAAATAAATGGCCCGAACCTATCATTAAATTAATAAGTGAGAGTTGCTTCATCCCTATTGATACCGGTTTGTTTGGGCTACACCCAGATTTTGAGAAAAAAAAATTACAGTCTTTTTTAAAACCTATGCTATGGGTTATAAAAATCAAGTATTGACACGTCCGCTTAGTCCTTTGCCTCTGCTTCTTGCGGAGCAAAAATTCATCGAATTTTGATCAACAGGATAAGAAATCCCCAATCTTTTGTTGATCAGGCGACACCCGGATTTGAACTGGGGATAAAGGATTTGCAGTCCCCCGCCTTACCACTTGGCCATGCCGCCAAATTAGGTCCAAAATAGATAAAAATATTATCTATATTCTATTTCTATTACTAATTCTTTTTTTTTTTTTTTTGATCTAGTTTATATTATTCTCTTCGATTGATTGTATCTCAAGCTTAAAAACTTCCCTTCTTTTTTTTTTATTGAGAGTCGAAAAAATGGATTTCCGGTCACAGACTGAGGCAAATCAGAACCATTAACAATTTACTTTGAATTAGTGAACGGTTCTTCAATTTTTATCTCCAATGAAATTTTCTTTCCTTGAATGGCAAAAGAAAATCATAAAATCAAATTGATTTATGACTAATCAGTATTCATTTTTTTTTCAATAATCAATCCTTTTCAATTTCAATTATAACAACATATATGTATATATGTAAACCCCAGAACAGAAATTGTTACCTAGATACCAAGCCGGATCTCTCTCTTATGTAATATCCCTATAGAGAATCATCCTGTTTCAATTTTTCGTTGAATATTTGAATATATTGAATAGAAAATACAAATTTTGATGGAGTGTGGCCCATGTTGTCCCAAGTGAAATTTCAATAAAAGTTGTGATATATGGCTAGATAGATAGCCGTATCAGCATGTACTTAATAAATACAATACTATTCTTAGTATATTTATATTATATTACGCAACGCAATTTAATCGTATTCTATAAATTCCACTCACTACCAAAAAGAATCCGCGAATTCTTTTTTGAATTAGTGTGTTAAAAAAAAAGGAAACTCTATACTACTTTTGATTATTCTGTCTTTATCTCATTCATAGAGAGGAGATTGAACCATTTATTTTTTTGTTGGTATCCCATTGGATCGTAATATCATAATAATAGGTAGAAATTGGATCAATTTTGATATTCTATACAAGACTCCATTAAGTATAAGTGACAGAATT